TTGAGGAATGGGACCGAAATTGCATCATCTAATAAAGAGTAGTAGCCGAAACCAACTGACATAGCTAGATCATCATCAAAAGAAGGGGCTTCCTTTCGCTCTCAAGTGCTAGTATCAAATCAAGGGGCCTTCAACGGCGAATCGCGCGCGGAAATTGAATTGTTTCATTTTCAGCATCTTGTGTTGGTCTTCAGTCAGCTATACTAAATGCATTGGATGCCTGAGCAACTGCATCGACCCCATTCCTACTTCTCTTGCGTCCCTCCATCCCAGATCTCTAGGAACAGGGCTGACAGCAAGACCATTAATTGAACGAGTCGGGATGAGAATATCACATGGTGCCGTTCCTGCGTTCTCTCTGTCCAACTCGTTACGCAATTGACGTAGTAGACCTCTCGCATGATTGTTTCAATGATGTATTCAATCAAGACAAGAAAGATACGTCGTAATAAGATCAGGTTACAGAATTGGTCTGTGAAGGAACATCAAGAAAGAGGATCAGACTTGATCAGTTCAGGCTATGTGAGTCGTCTATCTTCACAGCAGGAAATGCGCTCCGAAGGACATTGCTTTCTCCATTGAATCAGTCTAATGTGGAAATTTCAAGATGTTATTCAATTCATTCACAAATCTTGTGTTCTTCTGTGTAGCGTACTCTTAATCGATAGATTCCGCCGCCACCTCATAAGAATCTATCGATTAATACTTTTGGTCGAGTTTCTTTCGCTCCTAGCCGCTTTAACAACAGCTGCTCTAGCTCTTTAACTCCTTAGTTACAAGAGAGGGCTATCTACTACAATGGGACATAGCTTCTCCTGTCTCCTTGAAACCGCAGGAACAAGAAATAGCTCCTTAACTTCTTAGCTACAAGAAACTACAACAGCTACAAACAACAGGTTACGAAGTAACTTGAGCTTCTTAGCTCCTTAACTACAATAGCAAGTAAACTTCCTCCTCTCTTTAGAAAGCCCATAGGGTCTTTAGCTCCTTAACTGCAAGAGCTCCGAGCTGCAATAGCGACTTTCGAGATCTCGGTTCAGATCTGTTTGAAAAGTAGCAAGACGAAAACTGCTACCTTTTCCTCTCTGTTTAGGAAGGGATTCACTAGTAACCGAGCAAAGACGAGATCTTTTAAACACGGGGGCATAAGCTCGATATTTCCATATCCCTTTTCAGACACATCAACGAGAGAAAGCACTAGTAGAATCGGTATCTTCCTTGCTAAGGAGGTTGGATTCAACTTTATGTAATGTACGCGGTTGTCATCGCCCAAAGAAGTCAATAACAAACCATTGTTTGACCAATCGCGTATTCTCAATCAAGAAGAATAAGACAGGAATGTGCTGTAGAACGGGTTCTCTCTCTAACTAAACTCCTTTCCACAACAGTAGCTGAAAACGAGGTCTACTCTGTTAAGGAGGCTACTTGAGCAACTTTAGCTACAGGAACACAAGCTACGAGCTCATTAGCTCCCTTGGCTGCATTTGCTACTTTCGCTTCTTATTTACCAGGAGGCCATAAACTACAATCGGCAAGGATGAGCTTTCTCCTCCTGTCTTGTCCGTAAAGCCTGTTACTAAAACGGGACATCGTTACCTTTCTCCGGCTACAGGAACACCGGCGCATTAGCTACAAATAGGAACAGCTACAGCCTCTCTTCCCTTCGCGTAAAACACTAAGCATGTAAACAACCTAGGATCGTAAGAGGCTCGACTAGGTAGGAGAGGGTCGAGTTTATAGCCGTACACACGCTTGAGAGTGAACTTCTTTTGAGTCTTGCTATACAGTATTATAGCTACTGGACTATATCGGCTACTTAGCGTGTATTCCTGCTATAAACTATATAACTCTTAAATGTTTCCTCCCCTGCGGAATAAAATGCTTTAGCTCCCCTTCCCCTCTTCGTTGCATCCTTTTGTGATTCGGAGAATCCATAGGAGAAAAATAAGTCTAGTTTCGCCCGGCAATTCCGTCCTTCTTCTCCAAGGGCCGACCCTTTGGGCTCACTACATGACCGCACTCCTATCATTCCTCCGGAATCACTTCTTTATGCTCAAAAGAGAAGCTTAGAAAGCTTAGAGACGACAGGATTGGAACCCGTGCAATTTTTTACCCAAAACAAGGGCGCTACCAAGCTGCGCTACATATCCCTCTATTTCTAGTACAGAAAAGAGCTGTTTTGCGCTGGAAAGGATTCCTTCGTGACTGAAAACAATAGAAGTTGCCTGTGTTAAGCATGGCGACAGAAACACGTTTTCGTATCCTTGATCGGGCCTTTCCTCACTCCTGTTCGAGCTCAGATTGGCTCGTAGATTTGATGAATTCTTCTTTATTATGTCATTTGATATTGTCATCGCGAGGATAGCAAGTTCCATCTCAAGTCTCAGGTGTAAGGCGGATTAGGAAATTAGATCCGGGCACGCGCAAAAGAGACAAGTTTTGGTCTCCTTTCAATGCTTATATATCATTCTCTTTACTCCATAGTTGGAGGGGGAATTGTTCGAAAAACCCGTGCAACTTCACTTACGGTTTCCCGGCGACAATAGAAGCTATATAAGGAGTCCCATCTTTCTGAGGATAAGAAGCCGCAAATAGCTCCCTTGCAAGAGCAGTTGACTTCCATAGACTGGCTTCCTTCGTTGACCTTTGTTACTGAACACCTCTCAGATTCTCTCTTTCTATAATAGTGGCAAGATGAAACCAGCTCCTTATCGTATTTCAACTCATATCCGCCATAAAGGATCATCAGAGAAGGGCTACTTTTGCATCTCCTTTCTCGGTATTCTCCTTGCTCAGATTAGCTCATAGATTTGATTCAACTTCACTTATATCTGCGCAATTTGATTCACCAGAAACTGGAACTCGGGTCTCTCATAAAGGATCAAGACGAGAGTGGCTAGGAGTTCCTGCTGTTTTAATGAGCTAGGAGCTTGTGTTGCTCTTGCCTGTTGTAGTTCCTCCTAGTCTTTATGAGGAGAAAAAGAAGCTATGCCCTCTTTTCTTTTAGTAACAGTATTTGCGCCAGAGAATGTTCGCCTTTTTCTTGATTTTCCGAACGAAGTGGTTGGCCGACGAATGTGTGGAGCCTGATAGCTCACTCAAGTGCGGGTGGACTCGATTTATTCCGGTTTGAAGCAATCCCTCTTTCTCATGCTTCACCATATGGATTACCTATCTTTCGGTTTCCTCCTGCAACTCCCTCCGGTCTCCTTTAGCTCTGGTGGGCGTGGTTCTGTAGTTCTTCTGGCCTTCCTTCATGTCGTAGCCTTGGCTTATCGACGGGTCTTGCATTATATACAACATTATTTTCTTTTACTCATGCCTTGGAGAAGAGCGTTCTTTGTTTGAGTTTGAGGTCGTTACCTTGCGGGAGCCACCTGGGCGAGACCTTCTCTTCTTTCATATTTCAATATGGTATGCTGGATCACCTGTGAAGTCGACTTCACTTGACCGTGTCTGCTTCAACTTTACCCTAGACTCGTGTCGTGTAGTGTAGCAAGACTAACAAGTGGTCGAGTGGATTTATGAACGAGCAACTATTATAAGCAATACCTTTATATTTTTGGATTCTTTCTCCACGGGCAAATAGAGTATACTACACTCTTTCTTGGCTAGTGTAGTAAACTCTATTCTAGGTCATTCGGAAGGGCCCCGTAGAGTTTTCTTTTGTGGCGTAACGTTGTGGTTGTTCCCTCGACTGACCGAGAAAAAAAGCGAAAGAGGCATCTTCCATTCATATCGATTTGGGTTTTTCTGCACCATATTTTGATCTGCCGCTTCTTCGATCCGGAATTCCCAGCAAATCCTTGACTCCTCGAATACAATGGGATTTCACACCTGGCGAATCTTTCACTCTACCTCCTCTTATTAAGACCATAGAATGTTCCTGCAAATTATGACCTTCGCCTGGAATGTGAGCAAATATATCATGTCGATTGCTCAACCGTACTTTGGCTATCTTACGTGGAGCTGAATTCGGTTTTTTTGGTGTTCTCGTTGGTACACGCGGGCGTACTCCTTGCTTCTGGGGACATTGATCCGAAGCTCGAGTACGGTCCGTGCGCCGTTTTTCTTCTCTACCATGACGAATCAATTGATTTAATGTAGGCATCGCTCTTTCCTTTGTATTTCCCCCCGATTTTTGCCCTATCACTAGTGGTTACTCCCGATCCGAAGCACCCCTTTTCCATTCATAGAGAGATCCAATCGTCAAAATCAATAAAAAGGCCATCATGGACCAAGATCCAAACGGATCAATCTTGTTGAGAGGTACTGCCCAAGGAAAGGAAAAGGTTACTTCCGGATCAGGGATAATAAATAAAATTGAAACAAGATAAAATCGTATATCAAAACGACTTCTGGCATCACCGAAAGGATCGAAACCACATTCGTAGGCCGACAGTTTGTCTGGATAGGTCGAACTATTGGAAGCAAATAGAAAAGGAACACCGAGTGGGATCAAAGAAACTAGCGGACTGATCACTAAATAGATACAAATAGGTGCAAATTCTGACATCACCACAGCCCACTTGGTTCTATCGCTCCTTGCTCGCGGAGCGGCATACCGGAAAAAAAGAAGGATTCAATCCAGCCCATAGGTTATCCCTACAGCTACCTTGTTGCGAACGAAAGCCAAGCCCCCTTATGGGTCGCGGCGGACTAGGTCGAAGAAGAAGTGCTCGTTCATGTCGTCACCCCAATTAGAAGAATTACGATGGTACGGAACAATGAAGTTACGTAATCCTTTATTAAGGGCGTTGACATTGGCGTCCGGCGACTGATAAGAAGACTCCTGCTGAGCAATTGTAGCAGCTCTGGCACCCATTGACTGCCGCTGTTAGAACACCACAACAGCAACCACCTTTTTCTTTTTGGGGTTAATGCTTTCAATGGTGAATCGAGGAAAAGATTTCCTCCTTTTACTTTTACGAAAGTGCCTGAAAGGCAGAAAAGTAAGAAAGCCTGCGATGGCTAATGAATAACCTCCTTTGATTTTACGA